CTTATATAAGGAAGACGCTATAAATATCCCAAAAGAAGCTATACTAACTGAAAAAGTTGAATTTGTTACAAATTCATACCAATCTACAGACTCATTTAGATTTTGATGTAAAAGACTTAAAGACGGAATTAACAGTTTGGATAATATATCCAAATTAATTTCTTCTTGATTGAATTGATTGAAAGGTATTCCTATAGCTCCAATAAACAAGGTAAATAGTACCAAAACAAGCATCGGAAATAATATAGTATTATCCGATTCCTGGGGATAGGAAAAAATTCTTTTAGTACCAAAATGATTAATAGTAATAAAAGGACACGTCATCTTTCTTACAGTACCACCAGTTTGATATATATTCTTCCAAAAAAAACAAAAAAAAGAAGCTCTTTCATTATTATTTTTATTATTTATTGTTAATAAAGGTAATAAACGCATTTTTTTTTTTAAGATTTTTGATCCCTGTTTACCCCATAAAGATATTGAATAGAATGCGCTGTTTTTTTTACCACTATAATTTTGAAAATAAATATTTAAATGCCCTTCAAAAGTAAGTAAATAAACCCGAAACATATAAAATGCAGTTAATCCTGCTGTGGAAAAAGCTATTATTGCGAAAATAGGTGAATACGACCAACTATCATTAAGAATTTCATCTTTGGACCAAAAACAGGCGAGAGGTGGAATACCACAAAGAGAAAGGGTTCCTAATAAAAAAGCAATTTTTGTAATTGGAACATGTTTTGTTAAACCACCCATAAGAACCATATTTTGACTCTTATCCGGAGAATAGCCAACAATACCTTCCATTGAATGAATAATGGATCCAGATCCTAAAAACAACAATGCTTTCGAATAAGCATGAGTAATCAAATGAAATAAAGCGGCTCGATAGGAGCCCATACCTAAAGCTAACATCGTATAACCCAATTGAGACATTGTAGAATAAGCTAAACCTCTCTTAATATCTTTTTGAGCAAAAGCTAAAGTAGCTCCTAATAGTACTGTTATTATACCTATCAAAGCTATTAGCTTCATTATGTAAGGTATAACTACGAAAAGAGGAAGAAGTCGAGCTACAAGAAAAATTCCCGCTGCTACCATGGTAGCAGCATGTATTAGAGCCGAAATAGGGGTAGGTCCTTCCATGGCATCCGGTAACCACACATGAAGGGGGAATTGCGCCGATTTAGCAATTGCACCGGAAAATAATAGGAAAGCGCACAAGGTAACAAATAAAAAATGAACCTCATTATCATTATTATAAATCAAGTTATTGAATATTTCAAACAAATCCTGAAATTCGAAACTGCCTGTTATCCAATAAAGACCTAAAATTCCTAATAATAAACCAAAATCGCCTACACGATTAGTTACGAATGCTTTTTGACAAGCATTGGACACAATAGGTCGTGTGAACCAAAAACCTATTAATAGGTAAGAGCACATTCCAACCAATTCCCAAAAGATATAAATTTGGATTAAATTCGAACTGGTAACTAATCCCAGCATTGAAGTATTGAAAAAACTCATATAAACAAAAAATCTCAAATAGCCTTGATCATGAGACATATAACTGTCACTATAAACAAGAACCAAAATTCCAACCGTAGTAATTAATATTAACAAAATAGAAGTAAGTGGGTCAATCAAGTGCCCGAACTCTAAGGAAAAATCATTGTTGATGGTCCAAGACCATACATATTGATAAATGGAACTGCTATTTATTTGCTGAATAAACAGATCGGTCGAAAAAACCATAACTATACTTAACAATAAAACACTGGGAAAAGCCCATATACGGTGAAGCTTTTTTGTTGACACCGGAAAAAGTAGCAGTCCCATTCCTATTAACATAGGGACTGGAAGTGTAACGAAAGATATAATCCATAAATATTGATATGTATGTTCCATAAAAAAAATATTATTATTTTTAATTAAAAAAAAAAAATGAATTCTTTCTTGTTTATGATTCATTGACTCTTATCTCTTTTTAATTTTTAAAGAATTAGTCAATCAAAAAAAAAAAAATGAATTAAGTTTAACTTATTTTATAACTGTCTTGACAATTTTTATTTTTAATCACTATAGAAAATAGAACCTTTGATGCCTTCAATCCAATTTAAAGAAGTACCAGGTAGATAAAAATGTGTAAATTTTGACTGATCTAGTTTAGATCATATGTTTGGGCTGGATAATGTATCAAGGTATATACATTAAATTAGATAAGATTTTTCAATTTTAAAGAATTTTAAAGTCCGGAACAGAACTCGAAACTTTTTTGTTATATTATATGTCCATAAATCAATACCTAATGGAGTTGCTAAACCTTAACACAAATTTTCTACCTAACGAAACCCTAAGGATTAATACAATAAAATAGTTTCAGAAATCCCTTGAATGGAATGTTGAAATTGAAAAAATGAAAAAAAAAATTCATTTTTTTTTTTTCATTAATTTTAATGTTTCTAAAAAAATATTACATTGAATTAACTCCTTCAAGCTCGCCGATTGAATAAAAAAAGGTTATTATAATTTTGAGCAAGCCGCCATGGTGAAATCGGTAGACACGCTGCTCTTAGGAAGCAGTGCTAGAGCATCTCGGTTCGAGTCCGAGTGGCGGCATAACATTTTTAAATTATTTATTTTTTAATTATCTAATTATTAAAAGGATAGAATAAATCATATAATGAATTCAATTCCGTATGTAGAATTATGGATAATTAAAGTATTCCCCCCTTTTTTTTATGATATTTTTGACTTTAGAACATATATTAACTCATATATCTTTTTCGGTCGTTTCAATTGTAATTATAATTCATTTTCTAACCTTATTAGTTAATGAATTCGTGGGACTCTATGATTCGTCAGAAAAAGGCATGTTAACTACTTTTTTCTGCCTAACAGGATTACTAATTACTCGTTGGATTTATTCGGGACATTTACCAATAAGTGATTTATACGAATCATTAATATTTCTTTCATGGATTTTCTCTATTATTCATATGGTTCCATATTTTAAAAAACATAAAAATTATTTAAGCACAATAACCGCACCAAGTACTTTTTTTACTCAAGGCTTTGCTACTTGGGGTCTTTTAACCGACATGCATCAATCTAAAATCTTAGTACCTGCTCTCCAATCCCAGTGGTTAATAATGCACGTAAGTATGATGGTATCGGGCTATGCAGCTCTTTTATGTGGATCATTATTGTCAGCAGCACTTCTAGTAATTACATTTCGAAAAGTCATAAGAATTGTTGGTAAAAACAATAATTTATTAACTGATTCATTTCCCGTTGATGAGATCCAATACATGATGGAAAAAAAAAGTATTTTTAAAAATACTTTTTTTCCTTCTTCTAGGAATTATTACAGGTTTCAATTGATTCAACAATTAGATCATTGGGGTTTTCGTATTCTTAGTATAGGGTTTCTTTTTTTAACCATAGGTATTCTTTCAGGAGCAGTCTGGGCTAATGAAGCATGGGGATCATATTGGAATTGGGACCCAAAAGAAACTTGGGCATTTATTACTTGGACCATATTCGCGATTTATTTCCATACTCGAACAAATAAGAATTTGGAAGGTTTAAATTCTGCAATTGTCGCTTCTATCGGTTTTCTTATAATCTGGATATGCTATTTTGGGGTTAATTTATTAGGAATAGGACTACATAGTTATGGTTCATTTACATTAATATCTAATTGAATTGAAGAAAGAGTTTGACAAATATAACCATAGGACAGCTTAACATATATATAAGAAGCTTCAGGTAAGTCGTTGAGAACCTTTTGAATCACTCCATTACTTGAGTGATTCAAAAGGTTCTCGCAAATGCTAAACATATCTGATTACAATTCCGTTTTTTTTTTTTTTATAATAACTAATAACTACCTATAAAATTATATTATAATAATTACCTATAAAAAAAAATTAGCTATAAAAATAATTAGATAGAATAGCTTCGACCTTGTCAACTGATAATGAGAAAACGAAATCCGGATAAATACCAATACTGATTACAGGCAGAAGGATAGCAATCGAAACAAATAATTCTCGTGGTCCAGAATCAAAAAAATAAGAATTTGTGGCATTAAACAGCTTGTATCCATAGAACATCTGGCGTAACATAGATAATAAATAAATAGGAGTCAATATCGTTCCAACTGCCGTTACAAAAGTAATTAGTATTTTTGGCATTAAAAAATATTTTTTGGCGGTAATTATTCCAAAAAATACTACCAATTCCGCAAAAAAACCGCTCATACCCGGTAATGCAAGAGAAGCTAATGATAAGATACTGAACATCATGAATATTTTTGGCATTAGGGTAGCCATTCCGCCCATTTCGTCAAGATAAACAAGACGTATTCTATCATAACTTGTTCCTGACAAGAAAAAAAGCGCAGCGCCGATAAATCCATGAGATATTATTTGTAAAATGGCCCCGTTGAGTCCCATATCGCTTATAGAGCAAATTCCTATAATTGTAAAACCCATATGAGATACAGAAGAATAGGCTATTCTTTTTTTTAAATTTTTTTGACCAGAAGATGTTGAAGCTGCATAGATTATTTGTATTGCGCCTACTATTATCAACCAAGAAGAAAATATAGAATGGGCGTGGGATAATAATTCCATATTTATTCGAACCAATCCATATGCTCCCATTTTTAATAAGATTCCAGCTAAAAGCATACAAGTACTGTAATGTGCTTCTCCATGGGTGTCTGGTAACCATGTATGTAAGGGTATAATCGGTGATTTGACAGCAAAAGCAATAAGAAATCCAATATAGAATAGTATTTCCAAGGTCACAGGATATGATTGATTAGCTGATGTTTCAAAATTGAATGTTGGTTCATTGGAAGCATAGAAAGCGATACCTAAGGCCCCCATTAATAAAAAAACAGAACTTCCTGCAGTATACAAAATAAATTTTGTAGCTGAATACAGACGTTGCTTTCCCCCCCACATGGCTAGAAGTAGATAAACAGGAATTAATTCTAACTCCCACATAATGAAAAAAAGTAAAAGATTTTGAGAAGAAAACAATCCTATTTGACCACTATACATTGCTAACATCAAAAAATGAAATAATCGGGAATCCCGAGTAATTGGCCGAGCCGCTAAAGTAGCTAAAGTGGTGATAAATCCGGTCAGTAAAATAGGTCCTAGAGAAAGTCCATCTATTCCTAATCTCCAGTAAAAATCAAAAAAATTAATCCATTTATAAGACTCCGTCAATTGGATTAAGGGATCGTCCAATTGGAAATAATAAGAGAATGCATAGGTCATTAAAAGGAGTTCTAGTACACATATAAATATAGTATACCACCTAATTACCTTATTTCCTCTATGAGGGAAAACGAAAATCAAGAAACCCGCGGATATTGGTAAACCTACAAATATTGTTAACCAAGGAAAAGAATTCGTGGTAAAGACAAGATACACTTGGACAAGAAAAACCCGTACTCGAAAACCTAATCTATTTTTTTTTATTATTATTATTTTTTTGAGTACGGGTTTTTGTCGGTAAACAAAAAATCAAATGTATTCAAGTGGTTTTTTCTGGAAAGTATTAATAAGCTAGACCCATGCTTCGAGTTGTTTCATGCCATAGATAAACTCGAACACTCAAGAAATCAGTTGGACAGGCGGATTCGCATCTCTTACAGCCAACACAGTCTTCTGTTCTTGGAGCAGAAGCAATTTGCTTAGCTTTACACCCGTCCCAAGGTATCATTTCTAATACATCTGTGGGGCAGGCACGAACACATTGAGTACACCCTATACATGTATCATAGATTTTTACTGAATGTGACATTGGATCTATAATTTTTTTTTTTTACGTCATAAATTTTCGATCTAGTAAATTTTTAAATGAATCATATATTTAGACACCAGATGAATCAATGATTTATCATAATTTGTCTATTCAATTTCGGATCGACTCATGAGATAGAACCAAGATACTTTAATTTCTTACGTTTTCGTAAACATTATCAGATACGCTATGTATTATAGATGTCAATTCAAATTTATGAATCTAAATATTTTATATGATTAATACTACTTATTCAACAAATTCAATTGATTGATACGGATTGATTTTCTGTTACGATAAATTGACGAAACTATAGCCGGCCCGATAGCTGCTTCAGCGGCTGCGATAGATATAACAAAAATTGATAAAATATTTCCTTTTAATTGTCGACTATCAAAAAAATCAGAAAATGTTACGAAATTTAGATTGACGGCATTCAATATAAGTTCAAGACACATAAGGGCTCTAACCATATTTCGACTCGTGATCAATCCATAGATACCGATAGAAAATAAATAAGCACTCAAACCAAGCACATATTCGAGCATCATCGCCCAACTCCTTATCGATTTCGATTTATTTCAATATGAACAATGAACAACAATTTAACATCAACAGATTAGATTGACTAGAATAAGAATATCACAAGTACAAAACAAAAAAAATAGATTGGAATATAGATCGAATAAAAGAATTTATATATGAATAATCTTAAAATAAATGTGATAACATAGAATAAAGTCTGATTTGGATTGCGATTGCCAATTTAAAAGATTTATTACTGACGAGCCGTGGCAATCGCACCTATCAAAGCAACTAAAAGAATTATTGAAATAAATTCAAATGGAAGAAAAAAATCTGTTGATAAATGAATTCCAATTTGTTGACCATTACTTACCAAATCTTGCTCTATAATCTGGTTTGCTCTTGTAGTCCAAATAATCCCATACCATGTTGTATTTGAAATAATAGTAATTAGTAAAACAAAAAGACTTGTACAAATTAGAGAAGTAAGACCATTCCCAACAGTCCAAAGATTGAAATCTTTGTAATATTCTGAACCATTCATGAACATCACAGCAAATAAAATTAAAACATTTATAGCTCCCACATAAATAAGGAGCTGCGCCGCAGCTACAAAATGAGAGTTTGATAAAATATAGAATAAGGATATACAAACAAGAACCAATCCTAATGAAAAGGCAGAAAAAATGGGATTGGTAAGTAATACCACTCCTAGACCTCCTAATATAAGACCTAATCCTAGAAAGACTAAAAGAAAATCATGTATTGGTCCAGGTAAATTCATTGTACGTAAAATAAAAGATAAAAAAATCAAATTCTTTTTTTTTTTTTTTCATGACTTTATTGACCCGACCAGGAAAAATTTATTTAGAATGGGTTCCTAATTGAATTAAATCCTAAAAGGTTTAAATTACTGTAGTACCCCTATCGGACTAATCTCATTCTTTCTCGAAAAAAATAAAAATTGACACTTTAATTTTTATTTCTATTTCGAAATAGAAATAATTATGGATAGAATTATGACTATATTAATAGATTTTCAATCCAAATTAAGCTGCGCTGCAATTCTTACCAATCAATCAAATCCAATCGCTAGTTGGGATTTGTAGCTTTTGTAGTTATTGACCAAACAAAATAAAAAAAAAATATATTTCAGACTTTTAGATCAAACCTAGATCTTTGTTTAATGATTAAAAACGACTCTTCAATCAATCTTTAATCAAAGGGGGTTTGCCCATTTTGATTAAAGATTGAGGTGAATTCAAAATTGTTCGAATTGTATAATCGTCAATTACTGACATTGGTAAACGACCTAAAGCAATTTGGTTATAATTCAATTCGTGACGATTATAGGTAGAAAGTTCATATTCTTCAGTCATTGATAAACAATTAGTTGGACAATACTCAACACAGTTGCCACAAAATATACAGATTCCGAAATCAATACTGTAATTAAGCAATCGTTTCTTTCGAATATTAGTTTCCAATTCCCAATCAACAACAGGTAAATCTATAGGACATACACGAACACATACTTCACAAGCAATGCATTTATCAAATTCAAAATGGATTCGACCGCGGAAACGCTCCGATGTGATTAATTTTTCATAAGGATATTGAATAGTTACAGGTAAACGATTTACGTGGGATAAGGTAGTCATGAAACTTTGACCAATGTACCTTGCAGCCCGTATAGTTTGTTGACCATAATTCATGAACCCAGTTACCATAGGGAACATATCGTGAATCTCTATGAATAATTTTATATTTGTTTCTTTATCTTGTTTGAGACAAACTATAAATATAGAAATATAGAAAAGAATTACTTTATAGTGAAAAGAGTTGGGAAGAGGTTGTTAATAATAGATTGCCAAGAGAAATAGGTAAAAGAAATTTCCATCCAAGATTTAATAGTTGGTCCATTCTTAGTCTAGGTAAAGTCCATCTTGTTGTGATAGGAATGAACAAGAACAAATAAGTTTTAACCAATGTAATAAGAATACCCATTGTTGTTCCAAAGACTCTACCTACTTTATTTATTTCAAAATCAAAAAACTCCGGAACGGATATGTACGGAATAGAGATATTCCAACCGCCCAAGTAAAGAACTGCTACAAATAATGAAGAGACTAATAAGTTTAGATAGGAAGCAACATAAAATAAACCAAATTTGATACCCGAATATTCGGTTTGATAACCTGCTACTAATTCTTCTTCTGCTTCTGGTAAATCAAAAGGTAATCTCTCACATTCTGCTAGGGAAGAAATGAAAAAAATGATAAATCCTATAGGTTGACGCCACAAATTCCATCCCCCAAAACCATATTTTGATTGTGCCTCAACTATATCAACTGTACTTGAACTGTTAGATAATCATAGTCGGTGATGACATCACTGTTCCCATCGCTATTACAGAACCATACATGAGATTTTCACCTCATATGGCTCCTCGAAGGCCATAAATAAATCTAAGGGCCAGATCATATTATTTATCTCGATATATTTGTAGGATAAATAGGATCCAAATCTATCGGATGCCCCCCCAATTCCAAAATTTGACCAATGTAATTCTGTCTGTTATAATACTAAAATAAAGTACTTCTGAATTGATCTCATCTTTTAAGAATTTCAATTTTTCTTTTTTGAGCAATAACTTAAATCTTTCAATAAAATACTTCTTGTAGAAATACCAATAAATATTTTAACCTATCATTTTCGATTACGAAAAAAAATTAGACAGTCCATTATTTCATGAATTATGACACGAATTCGATTTCTATGAATATCGATATAGGAAAGAAAGAAGAAAAAGGATCTCTTTTTTTTCTTTTTCTATTGTAATTCTATTCTTTTTTTGTTCCTATTCTTCCTTCTGAAAAAAAAAAGGTAAAGGATTAGTTCGTTCCTGATAGTCATTTGTTTAATTGGTGGATAGGAGCGTACTCTGGATCGGAATCATGGGGAGTACTGCCTGATCATTTCTACTAATTTAAAGCCCCAATTAATATTCTTTTATTTTGGATAATTCTATTACTAATCTTTTATGTATCTTGGTGTTCCTAACCATCCACTCATTTTTATTTTTACTCAACTGCTCGGTAGCATTACAGTAATATATATATATATATAAATGATAGTAAAAACTCACTAAGGTTGATTCTTTGAGCCCGCTTTCAAGCCAGGATGACTAATCAACCAATTTTGGGACAAATGATCTCATCTTCTTATGTTTATTTCTGCTTTACTGTTGTACATAAGAAATGAGTCTCGATTTTTTTTACTGCAAATTTAGAAGCTGTTTTCTTTCACTCATATAACTATCTAATTTAGTTCATCAATTCAAATGATGAATAAAAAAATAAAGATATATATTCAATTAATTTTACCTTCTTCCTATATAAATAAAAAGGGAATAGGGAAAAATTTTTGTTTCAACGAATCGCACGTAGAGATATGGATAATACACAGAGAGTTAATGGTATTTCATAACTAATCGATTGAGCGGCAGCTCGTAGACCACCTAAAAAGGAATATTTATTATTTGATCCATATCCTGACATAAGAAGTCCAATGGGAGCAATACTTGAAATGGCAATCCATAAAAAGACGCCGATATTTAGATCTGCTAAAACAAAGTGATAGCCAAAAGGAATTACTGAATAGCTTAATAGCGTTGATATGACTGCTATGGATGGTCCGATACTGAATAAACGAGTATCTCCTCTAGATGGAAAAAGATTTTCTTTGAAAAGTAGTTTTGTTCCATCCGCTAGAGCTTGAAGAACTCCAAAAGGACCGGCATATTCAGGTCCAATACGTTGTTGTATCCCTGCAGAAATTTCTCTTTCTAACCACACAATTACTAATATGCCTATCGTGATTCCCAATACAAGAGTCAAAATAGGGACAAGCATCCATATAATTCCATAGACTTCGTTTAAGGATTTCAATCTGGAAAAAGAATTGATAGCTTGTACTGTTGTTGTATCAATTATCATTTCAACGATCAACTTCCCCCATAATAATATCTATGCTACCTAGTATTGTCATAATATCAGCCAATTTCATTCTTTTAATTAATTGAGGAAGAATTTGCAAATTGATAAAACCCGGCGGGCGAATTTTCCATCTCCAAGGAAAACTACTTTGATCCCCTATTAGAAAAATTCCCAACTCTCCCTTTGGTGCTTCAACTCGAACATAAAGTTCTTGTTTCGGCAATTCAAAGGCGGGAGAAGTTTTTTTACTAATAAATCTATATTCAAAATCATTCCATTCTCGATTCCTTTCTCTATCAAAACTTCGAGTTTCTAAATTTTCATAAGGCCCCCCTGGAATCCCTTCCAAAGCCTGTTGAATAATTTTTACGGATTCCGTCATTTCACCAATTCGGACTAAATAACGAGCTAATGAATCCCCTTCTTTTTGCCACTGGACTCCCCAATCAAATTCGTCATAACACTCATAATGATCAACTTTACGAAGATCCCATCGTACTCCGGAAGCTCGTAGCATTGGTCCTGATAAACCCCAATTTATTGCTTCCTCTGCACTAACAATACCTATTCCTTCAACGCGTTCTAAAAAAATAGGATTTCGCGTAATAAGTTTTTGATATTCAGCAACTCCTGTTAAAAAATAATCGCAGAAATCCAAACATTTATCTAGCCAGCCATGAGGTAGATCAGCTGCTACTCCTCCGATACGAAAATAATTATGCATCATTCTCATACCAGTGGCAGCTTCGAATAAATCATATATTAACTCTCTTTCTCTAAAAATATAGAAGAAAGGGGTCTGCCCACCAATATCTGCCATAAAAGGGCCAAGCCATAAGAGATGAGAAGCTATACGACTCAACTCCAACATAATTACTCTGATATAGCTAGCTCTTTTAGGTACTTGAATATTTCCCAACTGTTCCGGTCCATTTATTGTTATCGCTTCTGTAAACATAGTAGCTAAATAATCCCAACGTGTTACATAAGGCAAATATTGTATAATTGTTCGGTTTTCCGCAATTTTTTCCATCCCTCTGTGTAAATAACCTAATATTGGTTCGCAGTCAATAACATCTTCACCGTCTAGACTAAGGATGAGTCGAAGAACGCCATGCATTGATGGGTGGTGGGGACCCATATTGACTATCATAAAGTCCTTTCTTGTAGCTGGTACATTCATAGGGGGTTCCTCGATTTATTTTTCCATGAATTACTGAAAACGAAAAGAAGTTCATCAAAATTCAAGTTTAAGATCTAATAAATCAAATAATAAAAAAAAAAGACTCTTCAAATTAACGAGTTTTTGATTCCCGAATGTTCAACTGGCTAATTAATTCTTTATAACGTACTCCATTTTTCTTTGCCAAATAAGACAGTAGTCGTTGGCGTTTTCCTAGAATTTTCCGTAAACCTCTTTGAGATAAATAGTCTTTTCTATGTAATTCCAAATGTGAAGTAAGTCTTCGTATCTTATTAGTAAAACTTACTATTTGAAATTCAACGGATCCCTTGTTTTCTTTTTTGTCTTCTTGTGAAATAATTGAAATGAATGAACTTTTTACCATAAAATGAAATCCCCCTCCTCCCGCCTTTTTAAGATAGTTTTATTGATCAGTAATAATAAATAATGGAATGTTAAATAAGAATGTCAGTTTGTTTGAATTTGGTATACACAATAATCTTCAATTCGTTAGGAATTCCTAATTTTGTCAACATTAATCAATCCAATTTTTTTTTATTCGGTTAGAAATACATAAAGAATGGTATATTTCTTCCCTTACAAAAGAAAAAAAAATTATATCTATATCTAAAAATTTAAAACGAAAAATTGGATTGATTCATTTATAGATCAAATTGATACATGATTGAATTCCATGTATCAGAATGGAATATGGGATGTAAAACAATGTATATGGACCTCTCCTTGTTTTCATATATTTCATATACTAGATTAGATATGCTATGGGATATATATGACAAATGGACCTTTACCGAATTTTTAATCGTGGACATATATGTATCCTTATCATACTAAACCGACTAGCATTATTGGTATCAAACCAATAGCGATTTATACAAGCTAAATCTTCTAATCGATAATTGGGCCAAAGAAAAAGTTTTAATTTAATTAGTTTATTTTTATCTCTATCAAAACGTTTGCTTTTATCTATAATGTGAGCGTGATTTTTTATGTTATTATTATTGATAATTTCTGTATTTATATCATTTCCATTTTTTGAATTGAAAGAAATTAGAATTCTCAATTCTCTACGATGTTTAGAGGATAAAAGATTTTCGGGAACAAGTAAATCATAATTATTTTTGTCTTTATTTCTAGTTAAACTTTGATTTATTACGATAGATTCGGTAAAATTCTTTTTATCAATATAGTTTTTTTTTCTGTATCTTTGATTAATTTGTTGTTTTCTCTTATGAACCAATAAAATATTTATGGTTTGATACATAATAAATTTTCCATCATTTTTTACCGACAGACGGGTTGATTCGATAATCAATATTCCCTTTTTCATCAATTCTGTAAGAGTTAAATCTTTCTGAATCATTAGAATATCTAGGCTCAGTTCTCCCCTTTGAATAGAGGATATAATAATTTCTCGTGGATTTGTCAATCTAAGCAGGAGACAATATATTTTTATATTATTGATTATTTTTTCATTTAAAGAATCATCCCATCTTAATTGAAAGCATAAATACCTTTTTAGCAAGAAATCAAGTTCTGCTTCCGTATTACTTTTGTATTGCTTTTTCTTTCTACGCTCTTTCCTGTCTGATCTTACATAATCTTCTTCAACATCTTTTTCTTGGTTTACTAGAACTGATTCAAGATCTACTTGATCCTCAGACTCTTTTTCTTCATGATTTTGATTCTTTAATTGAATGGATTTTGTTTCATTTGATGATATAGATATAAAAGGATCATTATTTTTCTTTTTGTTGATTTTTTTATTTTCACTAACATTTTTAGTTCCATTAAAATTTAAAAAAAGTAATTTGATTGGTATCACCCATGATTTTATCTTATATGCGTTGCAAAGTATCACAAATTTTGGAAAGAACCAAAATTCTAAATTTGATGTGGGACGATCTAGTATTTCTTCATTCATTCCCATCCAATCAAAAAGGTTTTTTTTTTGTTTGGTTCCGGTATCGATCCAGGATTCAATATCGACTTTCTTTCTAAGACCAAAATGAAGAATTCTCCAATCCAAATATTTTCTATGCGAGCTTTTTTCCGTATCGATAATATCATCTTCTGCTAGATGCTTATTGACAGAGATACCTCCCGACATATCAAATAATTTCCTTTTATCTATTTTGTAATTATAAAAAAGCTCTTGCTTATTATTTAATTGGAATGGTAATTCATAAATAGATGAGTCTTTTTTATCTTCATAATTAATGGATTTATATAATAAAATATTATATCTATAGTATTTTTTAAAATTATCTTTTTGGTTCGATAATGAATCTACTTCAAAATTATTTTGTTTTTCATAATGAATTAATTGGTCTTTGTCATATAAATTCCATTTATTTAAATCTTTATTTTGAATCATATGCTGTTGATTCATTCTATTTCGCCATTTTTGCGATATTAAGCTAGACCATCTGATCTGAGATAAATCGTATTTATATTGATAATTACTTCTTACCCAGTTTTTCCATTCATTCATTACAGAATTTCTAAAATTTGTATCTTTTAATTTGAACTGAAATCTTCCTTGGACTCCAAAATAATCTTTTATTTCATTCTTAAGAAAAAGAGATGCTCCATGATATTGAAGGACAGATCTTAACTTATATAGGTTAATAACTTGGACTTGTGATAATTTGTAAAATACATATGCTTGTGACAAGGAGGTTATGTTATAAAAAATCTTCGAGTTCTTATTAAAATTACTATAATTTAATGCCTTTTTTATAATCGAGATAAAGTGAATTGGTGTATTTTGATTTGTTTTATCAATTCTTTTGTTATTTTCTTTTTTATTATACATATAAATGTATTTATTAATCATTTTTCTTGGTGATTCAAGAAAAAACTGTACATTGATCCTCGGAATATTAATGATAGCTAGAAGGATATCTATATATATCTTTTCAATCAAAATTTTGATAAAAAAATATGATTTACGGACTAATTGAGCATTGTTTCTTTTTAATATCTGTAAAATATTTTTTGATGATTTTAATTTTAATCTTTTAGCATTATAACTTAGTTTGTTAGGACTAATATTTCTTTCTGAGATTAGAAATCGTTTTTTCTTTTCTTTTGTAATTTTTTCTATTTGATTTCTTATTGTCTTTGTTCTGGCATTCAGATCTTTCATTTTTTTTTCTGTCAGTGAATAGTTTATCCAATCCATAGATCGAATTGAAGTGGAAAGTTTATGAATAGTCCGATTATTGATTGGTGAATTTTTTTCGTTTTTAGTTTCATTTAATTCATATACTTCTCTAAATCCAAATAATAGAATTGGATTTCTTTTTGATTTTGAAAATTTATTTATTATTTCTTTTAGAAATAGAATACCTTTGATGAACCAGTTTTTTGTTTCTTTCGGTAAATGTAGAAAGAGTTTTCTTTTTTCTTTTAAAATTGTTAGAGTTAGAAAACCATTTTTTTTCAACTTTCTAATTTTTTTTTTTAGTTTTTTAAAAATAGGTTCAAAAAGTGAAAGCTCTTTTCGGGGAGAACCAAAAGGAAGTTCAGCTTCCATTCCCCAAACTGTTAAAAAACAAAAATCATTTTTTTGTCTTTTCTTTTTTATTGGATCTTTAGAAAGGAATTTAAACTTAGATCTGTGCCAAGGTTGTAGTCGAAAAGGAAATAGGATCTTTATTTGAATACCGTCTGTTAACCAGTTTTTCGGAAATTCTGTTTCTGATAATTGAACTCCATTATAGGTGCATTTAACATGCATTTCTCTATTCCAATCTTTTAAATCCTCGGACCATTCAGGAATTTGAAATAATAGCATACGAATGATATTTTTAGCTATTATTAATGAAGGCAATAGAATATATTTTCGAAGAATCGATTGAATTACTAAAACACAACCTCTTATTGCTTGAGCAAAAATAATGCTATCCCAGGTTTCGGCTATTTCTATACGGACTTTCTCTTCTCTTTTGTCTTCTTCTCGTCTGTTTTTGATTTCTTCTTTTTCTTTTTTGTCACTTTCTTTTGTTTTTTCTTCTGTATAAGTAGAATCTGAAATTGTGAATTCTGCGTTTTTACACATCCAATTTATAAACATTATTTTCATCAGCTCAGAAGTATCAAAAGCAAAAAAAAGAAATTTGTCTATTCTGTCTAAAAAAAGGGGAGAATGCAAATTTGCTTGAAACAGTTTCAAAATAGCTATTTTGCGCCTTTGTGTTCGCATAGAGCCCTTTATTATATCTCGACGAAAGTCCGATTGTTGTGAATAACGTATCAAAGCCACTTCGCCTGTTTGATCAAAATTAGTTGTATCTTTAGTTTTGGAATTATTATAAGTATTAGAATCAGGATTCTCTTGATTATCAGTAAAAATTACTACACGTTTGGCTTTTCGTGAACGAATCTCATGATCCTCTGCCGCGTTCTCTTCATTTTCACCCTCTTGTTGTTCCAAATCGTCGATTAATTTGTATGACCATCGAGGAATTTGTTTACTTATTTCTTTTTTTATTTCTGTAGATTTTTTTACAATTTTTTTATTCTTGGAATCCACTATAATTGCATCAAATAAAAATTTTAAAATTCTTATTCGATCCTCCATTTTTGGTTCAAATTCTTGATAATTAGAAATAAGAAGGATAAGATAA